CCCCAGATCTAGCTCTTCATGGGACCCCCCCCTTCCCCCCCAGCATATTTTTATTAATGCTTTAAGGGTATGTATAATATGCATCACACTCTTTGCCACATCAGACAGTCCATGAAATGTAGGACACTCCACATCATACGCTATGACCCTCCACAAAAAGCCCAAACATTATCTCCAAAACGGACCTCATACGGCCAACACCCCCACCAGGGACATTCTTGTTTCAGGTACCATTTAGCCCAAATGCTCCTACCTACAGCCAAGCCGCAAGCGTCACCCAGAGACCCAGAAACTTATCTACTATACCCTCCACCCACTCACGAGAACGAGGAACTATTCTAGTACACCTTTGCATTCCCCTAGGCTACTGAATTCGCCCACCTCCTAGGAAATATTCTCTAACAACAGCCTTCAAGCACTCCCAAGCCAGAGGACACGGTTATTTATTGATCGCGCTTCTCACGAGAACCGAGCTACTCAACGTCAGAGGTGAATTACGTTATTGCCCTGCAGGCGCATACATTTAACAAACTTGCTCTTTTGCGCTATTGGTTGTAACTTCAGGCACATACCTCCACCCTTCCCTCCTTCTTGCCCTTCACTGATACAAGTGGTCGGTTGAATATTCCTCCCTACTTCCATTACCTCGACATACCGACCTCCTACACTTGTTTTCTTTTGGCGTCTCTTCAATAAGCCCTTCAAGTGCAGCGCAGGTGTTATCTTCCTCTTGACATGTCCATCACATGACTACCGCGCATATGAATCCCCTAACACCCAGAATGTCATGGTCTGACGGATAAGGTCGTCGCAAACTTAGCACTGATGCACTTTGACCCCATTCATGGAGTGCGCGCTAATCACCTCTAGACAACAGATAATGTAATGGTTGCCGGACATAAAAATTATTATTCCATGTTCTAGGAATTACCATTCAAATCTAGTTTTACGCATCTTTTTTTTTATCTTGACATTTTTTGTTTTTTTCATCAAAAAATTAAACCATTTATCCCTACATTTTCCAAACTATTCATGATCAATTTATCTTGAATTAATCTTCCTCTGCATTTCCTACTATCACACAAACAACAACCAACCATCATCACCATCACATCATACCCCACCCAAAAACAAGCTATATACAGCTGATTTCTCCCTACCAACTACCTTTTTATGTCACCGAAAAAACCAAACAAAAATAGAAATCATGATCATAAATTATGACCCAATTATAAACCAAATTCCCTACGTTCTTGTAGCTTATAAAAAGCATGACACTGAAGATGTCAAGATGGCTGCCACACACACCCAAGAACAAAAGACTTAGTCCTAACCTTACTGTTAGTTTTTGCTAGGTATATACATGCAAGTATCCGCGCGCCAGTGTAGATGCCCTGGACACCTTGATTAGGTAGATAGGAGCGGGTATCAGGCTCACCATCACTGTAGCCCAAGACGCCTTGCACTTGCCACGCCCCCACGGGTATTCAGCAGTAGTTAATATTAAGCAATGAGTGTAAACTTGACTTAGCCATAGCAAATTTAGGGTTGGTAAATCCTGTGCCAGCCACCGCGGTCATACAGGAGACCCAAATTAACATTATAACGGCGTAAAGCGTGGTCACATGTTATCCAAGTAGCTAAGATTAAAAAGCAACTGAGCTGTCACAAGCCCAAGATGCCAATAAGGCCTCCTTATCAAAGAAGATCTTAGAACAACGATTAATTGAACTCCACGAAAGCCAGGGCCCAAACTGGGATTAGATACCCCACTATGCCTGGCCCTAAATCTTGATGCTTACACCTACTAAAGCATCCGCCCGAGAACTACGAGCACTAACGCTTAAAACTCTAAGGACTTGGCGGTGCCCCAAACCCACCTAGAGGAGCCTGTTCTGTAATCGATGATCCACGATATACCTGACCATTCCTTGCCAAAACAGCCTACATACCGCCGTCTCCAGTTCACCTACTCTGAAAGCCAAACAGTGAGCGCAACAGCCCCACCACGCTAATACGACAGGTCAAGGTATAGCCTATGGAATGGAAGCAATGGGCTACATTTTCTAAGTTAGAACATACGGCAAAGGGGTATGAAATAACCCCTGGAAGGCGGATTTAGCAGTAAAGTGGGACAATCGAGCCCTCTTTAAGCCGGCTCTGGGGCACGTACATACCGCCCGTCACCCTCCTCATAGGCGCCCCCCCCCCCCATAAATTAATAAGCTATCCAGCCAAAGATGAGGTAAGTCGTAACAAGGTAAGTGTACCGGAAGGTGCACTTAGGCTACCAAGACGTAGCTTAAACAAAAGCATTCAGCTTACACCTGAAAAATGTCTGATAACACCAGATCGTCTTGATGCCAAACTCTAGCCCAACCGACATGACCTGGAATAACAAAGTCACTTCACACACCCAACTAAAGCATTTACTAGTCCTAGTATAGGCGATAGAAAAGACACCATTGGAGCGATAGAGACCACGTACCGTAAGGGAAAGATGAAATATTAGTGAAATAACCTAAGCTAAAAACAGCAAAGATCAACCCTTGTACCTTTTGCATCATGGTCTAGCAAGAAAAACCAAGCAAAATGAATTTAAGTTTGCCATCCCGAAACCCAAGCGAGCTACTTACGAGCAGCTATTTTGAGCGAACCCGTCTCTGTGGCAAAAGAGTGGGATGACTTGTTAGTAGAGGTGAAAAGCCAATCGAGCTGGGTGATAGCTGGTTGCCTGTGAAACGAATCTTAGTTCACTCTTAATTCTTCTCCAAGGAAATTACACAAACCCTAATGAAGCGAATTAAGGGCTATTTAAAGGAGGTACAGCTCCTTTAAAAAAGAATACAATCTCCACGAGCGGATAAATAAGGACTTACCAATCATACTGTGGGCCCTCAAGCAGCCATCAACAAAGAGTGCGTTAAAGCTCTACCCTACAAAAATATAAAAACAATATGACTCCCTCCCCATTAACAGGCTAACCTATATTTAAATAGGAGAATTAATGCTAGAATGAGTAACCTGGGTCCTCCCTCTACGACGCAAGCTTACATCGGCACATTATTAACAAACTACCCATATACGACAAATCAAACAAGCAGAGTATTAAGTACATTGTTAACCCGACAGAGGAGCGTCCATTAAGAAAGATTAAAACCTGTAAAAGGAACTCGGCAAACCCGTCAAGGCCCGACTGTTTACCAAAAACATAGCCTTCAGCAAACCACTAACAAGTATTGAAGGTGATGCCTGCCCGGTGACTCACGTTCAACGGCCGCGGTATCCTAACCGTGCAAAGGTAGCGCAATCAATTGTCCCATAAATCGAGACTAGTATGAATGGCTAAACGAGGTCTTAACTGTCTCTTACAGGCAATCGGTGAAATTGATCTTCCTGTACAAAAGCAGGGATAAACACATAAGACGAGAAGACCCTGTGGAACTTTAAAACCAGCAACCACCTTAAATCACCTACTCACCCACTGGGTTCACTGCTACACAAGACACTGGCCTGCGTTTTTCGGTTGGGGCGACCTTGGAGCAAAACAAAACCTCCAAAAATTAGACCAAACCTCTAGACTGAGAGCAACCCCTCAACGTGCTAATAGCACCCAGACCCAATATAATTGATCAATGGACCAAGCTACCCCAGGGATAACAGCGCAATCTCCTCCGAGAGTCCGTATCGACGGGGAGGTTTACGACCTCGATGTTGGATCAGGACATCCTAGTGGTGCAGCCGCTACTAAGGGTTCGTTTGTTCAACGATTAATAGTCCTACGTGATCTGAGTTCAGACCGGAGTAATCCAGGTCGGTTTCTATCTATGATGAACTCTTCCCAGTACGAAAGGATAGGAAAAGTGAGGCCAATACTACAAGCAAGCCTTCGCCTTAAGTAATGAAACCAACTAAATTACAAAAGGCTATCACTCCACCCCACGTCCAAGAAAAGGACCAGCTAGCGTGGCAGAGCTCGGAAAATGCAAAAGGCTTAAGCCCTTTAACTCAGAGGTTCAAATCCTCTCCCTAGCTTAATCAAACAACAGCCCATGACCAACCACCCTCTATTAACTAGCCTACTCATATCCCTCTCCTACGCTCTTCCAATCTTAATTGCAGTAGCCTTCCTCACACTAGTAGAGCGCAAAATCTTAAGCTATATACAAAACCGAAAAGGCCCTAACATTGTAGGCCCATACGGCCTTCTACAACCCCTAGCAGATGGAGTGAAACTATTCATCAAAGAGCCTATTCGACCTTCAACATCCTCCCCCATCTTATTCATTGCAACTCCAATATTAGCGCTCCTCCTAGCGATCTCAATCTGAGCCCCTCTGCCCCTACCTTTCTCGTTAGCAGACCTCAACCTAGGTCTGTTATTCCTACTGGCCATATCAAGCCTGGCTGTATACTCTATCTTATGATCCGGCTGAGCATCCAACTCAAAATATGCACTAATTGGAGCACTACGAGCGGTAGCCCAGACAATCTCATACGAAGTAACCTTAGCCATTATCCTCCTATCCGTTGTACTCCTTAGCGGCAACTATACCCTAAGCACTCTTGCAATCACCCAAGAGCCCCTATATCTTATCTTCTCATGCTGACCCCTCGCCATAATATGATATGTCTCTACACTTGCTGAGACTAACCGTGCCCCCTTTGACCTAACAGAAGGAGAATCCGAACTGGTCTCTGGGTTCAACGTAGAATACGCAGCAGGACCTTTCGCACTTTTCTTCTTAGCCGAATACGCCAACATCATACTCATAAATACCATTACCACCATTCTCTTTTTCAACCCAAGCCTGCTAAATCTTCCTCAAGAGCTATTCCCCGTAGTACTAGCCACAAAAGTTCTATTACTATCGGCAGGATTTCTATGAGTTCGCGCCTCCTACCCACGGTTCCGATACGATCAACTAATACATCTACTATGAAAGAATTTCTTACCCCTTACCCTTGCTCTATGCCTCTGACACACCAGCATGCCAATTTGCTATGCGGGACTACCCCCTTATCTAAGACCACCGGAAATGTGCCTGAACATTAAGGGTCACTATGATAAAGTGAACATGGAGGTGTACCAGTCCTCTCATTTCCTACAGCTTAGAAAGGCAGGAGTCGAACCTACACTAGAGGGATCAAAGCCCTCCATACTTCCCTTATATGACTTTCTAGTAGGGTCAGCTAATCAAGCTATCGGGCCCATACCCCGAAAATGATGGTTTAACTCCTTCCCCTGCTAATGAACCCCCAAGCAAAACTAATTTTCATAACCAGCCTTCTCCTGGGGACTGCCATTACAATCTCGAGCAATCACTGAATCATAGCCTGAGCCGGCCTCGAGATCAACACACTTGCCGTCCTGCCATTAATCTCAAAATCTCATCACCCGCGATCCATTGAAGCAGCCACTAAATACTTCCTAACTCAAGCAGCCGCATCTGCCTTAGTACTATTCTCCAGCATGACTAACGCATGATACACTGGACAATGGGACATTACCCAACTATCTCATCCCACATCCAGCCTAATCCTAACCTCGGCTGTTGCGATGAAACTAGGCCTAGTTCCATTCCACTTCTGATTCCCAGAAGTGTTACAAGGCTCCCCCCTCTCCACCGGTCTCCTACTATCCACCATCATAAAACTACCCCCAATCACCCTCCTATACATAACTTCCCCCTCACTAAACCCTGCACTATTAACCACCCTAGCCGTCCTTTCAGCGGCCGTCGGAGGGTGAATAGGCCTCAACCAAACACAAATCCGAAAAATCCTAGCTTTCTCCTCTATCTCACACCTTGGCTGAATAGCGATCATCATCATTTACAACCCTAAACTCACCCTCCTCAATTTCTACCTATACACTATAATAACCGCAACTGTCTTCCTCACCCTAAATTCAATTAAAGTAGTAAAACTATCCACTCTAATGACTGCATGAACTAAAATCCCATCACTAAACGCAATGCTGCTCTTAACCTTACTCTCCCTTGCAGGACTCCCACCCTTAACAGGGTTCCTACCCAAATGACTTATCATCCAAGAACTAACTAAACAAGAAATAATCCCCGCAGCTACGCTTATATCCCTCCTATCACTACTAAGCCTATTCTTCTACCTTCGGCTTGCATACTGCACAACAATTACACTCCCCCCACACACTACAAACCACATAAAACAATGACGCACCAGCAAATCAACCAGCATTATGATTGCTGTCCTAACCACAATATCCCTTATCCTCCTACCCATCTCGCCCATAATCCTCTCCATCATCTAAGAAGCTTAGGATTAATTTAAACCGAAGGCCTTCAAAGCCTTAAACAAGAGTTGAACCCTCTTAGTTTCTGCTAAAGTCCGCAGGCTATTACCCTGCATCCCCTAAATGCAACTCAGGTACTTTAATTAAGCTAGGACCTTACAATATGCTAGGCAGATGGGCTTCGATCCCATAACTCTATAGTTAACAGCTACATGCCCTAACCAACAGGCCTCTGCCTAAGACTCCGGTACATGATCAATGTACATCAATGAGCTTGCAACTCACTATGAACTTCACTACAGAGCCGATAAGAAGAGGAATTGAACCTCTGTAAAAAGGACTACAGCCTAACGCTTATACACTCAGCCATCTTACCTATGACATTCATTAACCGATGACTATTCTCAACCAACCACAAAGATATCGGAACCCTGTACCTAATCTTCGGAGCATGAGCCGGAATAGTAGGTACCGCCCTAAGCCTCCTCATCCGAGCAGAACTAGGTCAACCCGGAGCCCTCCTGGGAGACGACCAAGTATACAACGTAGTCGTCACAGCCCATGCATTCGTAATAATCTTCTTCATAGTTATACCCATTATAATCGGGGGATTTGGAAACTGACTAGTACCCCTAATAATTGGAGCCCCAGACATAGCATTCCCACGAATAAACAACATAAGCTTCTGACTACTTCCCCCATCATTCCTTCTCCTGCTAGCCTCCTCCACAGTCGAAGCGGGAGTCGGCACAGGCTGAACAGTATACCCCCCATTAGCCGGCAACCTGGCCCATGCTGGAGCCTCAGTCGATCTCGCAATCTTCTCCTTACACCTAGCTGGTATCTCCTCAATTCTAGGAGCTATCAACTTCATCACAACAGCCATCAACATAAAACCCCCAGCCCTGTCGCAATACCAAACCCCCCTATTCGTCTGATCAGTCTTAATCACTGCAGTACTCCTACTCCTCTCCCTCCCCGTCCTTGCCGCAGGAATCACAATACTCCTAACAGACCGCAACCTCAATACTACATTCTTTGACCCAGCAGGAGGAGGTGACCCAGTCCTATACCAACACCTCTTCTGATTCTTCGGTCACCCAGAAGTCTACATCCTAATTCTGCCAGGGTTCGGAATTATCTCCCACGTCGTAACCTACTACGCAGGAAAAAAGGAACCATTCGGCTACATAGGAATAGTATGAGCTATACTATCCATCGGATTCCTAGGCTTCATCGTATGAGCCCACCACATGTTCACAGTTGGAATGGATGTTGACACTCGAGCATACTTCACATCTGCCACTATAATCATCGCCATCCCAACCGGTATCAAAGTATTTAGCTGACTAGCCACACTCCACGGAGGCGTAATCAAATGAGACCCTCCAATACTATGAGCCCTAGGATTTATCTTCCTATTCACCATCGGAGGACTAACAGGAATTGTCTTAGCAAACTCCTCACTAGACATTGCCCTGCACGACACCTACTACGTTGTAGCCCACTTCCACTACGTCCTATCAATAGGAGCAGTCTTTGCAATCCTAGCCGGCTTCACACACTGATTCCCCCTATTCACTGGATACACCCTCCACTCAACATGAGCCAAAGCCCACTTCGGCGTAATATTCGTAGGAGTCAACCTAACCTTCTTCCCCCAACACTTCCTAGGCCTAGCCGGTATACCACGCCGATACTCAGATTACCCCGACGCCTACACTCTGTGAAACACCATCTCCTCAGTAGGATCACTCATCTCCTTAACAGCCGTAATCATACTAGTTTTCATCATCTGAGAAGCCTTCGCATCAAAACGTAAAGTCCTGCAACCAGAACTAACAAGCACTAATGTCGAATGAATCCACGGCTGCCCACCCCCATTCCACACCTTCGAAGAACCTGCCTTCGTCCAAGTACAAGAAAGGAAGGAGTCGAACCCCCATATGTTGGTTTCAAGCCAACTGCATAAACCACTTATGCTTCTTTCTCATAGAGATGTTAGTAAAATAATTACATAGCCTTGTCAAGGCTAAATTGCAGGTGAAACCCCCGCACATCTCTTCACCCAAACATGGCCAACCACTCACAACTCAACTTCCAAGACGCCTCCTCTCCCATCATAGAAGAACTGATAGGATTCCATGACCACGCCCTAATAGTCGCACTAGCAATCTGCAGCCTAGTACTATACCTCCTAACTCACATAATAACAGGAAAACTCTCATCCAGCACAGTAGACGCACAAGAAATTGAGCTCGTATGAACTATTCTACCTGCCATAGTCCTAGTCACACTCGCCCTACCATCCCTGCGAATTCTGTATATAATGGACGAAATCAACGAGCCTGACTTAACCCTAAAAGCCATCGGCCACCAATGGTACTGATCATACGAATACACCGACCTCAAAGACCTCACATTTGACTCTTATATAATCCCAACATCGGATCTACCCCTAGGACACTTCCGACTATTAGAAGTCGACCACCGAGTTGTAGTCCCAATAAGCTCTACAATCCGAGTGATCGTCACCGCCGACGACGTGCTTCACTCATGAGCAGTCCCAAGCCTGGGAGTCAAAACCGACGCAATTCCCGGACGTCTAAACCAAACCTCCTTCCTTGCCTCCCGACCTGGAGTTTTCTACGGACAATGCTCAGAAATCTGCGGAGCCAACCACAGCTTCATACCAATCGTAGTAGAATCTACTCCCCTCGCCAACTTCGAAAGCTGATCCTCTCTAACAGCCTCCTMATCATTAAGAAGCTATGAACCAGCATTAGCCTTTTAAGCTAAAGAAAGAGGACTACACTCCTCCTTAATGATATGCCTCAACTAAACCCCGCACCTTGATTTTTTATCATGATCATTTCATGAATCACCTTCTCCTTCATTATCCAGCCTAAACTTCTCTCATTCGTATCAATAAACCCCCCATCCAACAAACCGCCCATCGCCCCAAGCACCACCCCCTGAACCTGACCATGAACTTAAGCTTCTTTGACCAATTCTCAAGCCCATCTCTCCTAGGAATTCCACTCATCCTGATTTCAATGATATTCCCAGCTCTCTTAATCCCCTCACTAGACAATCGATGAATCACCAACCGACTCTCAACACTACAACTCTGATTCATCAACCTAGTCACAAAACAATTAATAATGCCCCTAGACAAGAAAGGGCACAAATGAGCCTTAATCCTGACATCCCTAATAATCTTTCTCTTACTAATCAACCTTCTAGGCCTCCTACCATACACATTCACCCCAACCACTCAATTATCTATAAACCTGGCTCTAGCCTTCCCCCTATGACTCGCTACCCTACTGACAGGACTACGAAACCAACCCTCCGTCTCCCTAGGTCATCTCCTCCCAGAAGGCACTCCAACCCCACTAATCCCCGCCCTAATTCTGATTGAAACAACAAGCTTACTAATCCGACCCCTAGCCCTAGGTGTACGACTAACAGCCAACCTCACAGCAGGACACCTACTCATCCAACTCATCTCCACAGCCACAATAGCCCTGCTCCCCACAATACCAGCAGTCTCACTTCTAACCCTACTAGTACTATTCTTACTAACCATCCTAGAAGTGGCAGTAGCAATAATCCAAGCCTACGTCTTCGTACTCTTACTAAGCCTCTACCTACAAGAGAACATTTAACACTCACAATGGCACACCAAGCACATTCTTACCACATAGTAGACCCCAGCCCATGACCTATCCTAGGAGCTGCCGCCGCCCTCCTAACTACCTCAGGACTAACAATATGATTCCACTCCAACTCACCTCGGCTTCTTATCCTAGGCCTACTTTCTACATCCCTAGTTATATTCCAATGATGACGTGACATTGTCCGAGAAAGCACATTCCAAGGCCACCACACCCCTACCGTACAAAAAGGACTACGATATGGCATAGCCCTATTCATCACATCCGAAGCATTCTTCTTCCTAGGCTTCTTCTGAGCTTTCTTCCATTCAAGCCTGGCCCCTACCCCAGAATTAGGAGGGCAATGACCCCCCGTTGGAATCAAGCCCCTAAACCCCATAGACGTACCACTCCTAAACACCGCTATCCTACTAGCTTCCGGAGTTACCGTAACATGAGCCCACCACAGCATCACAGAAGCCAGCCGAAAACAGGCAATCCACGCACTAACCCTAACTGTTCTCCTAGGCTTCTACTTCACCGCACTACAAGCCATAGAATACTACGAGGCACCATTCTCCATCGCGGACGGAATTTATGGTTCTACATTCTTTGTTGCCACTGGATTCCACGGCCTACATGTAATCATTGGTTCCACATTCCTACTAGTATGCCTGCTACGCCTAATCAAATACCACTTCACACCAAACCACCATTTCGGATTTGAAGCAGCTGCCTGATACTGACACTTCGTAGACGTCGTATGACTATTCCTCTACATCTCTATCTACTGATGAGGATCTTACTCTTCTAGTATATTTATTACAATCGACTTCCAATCCTTAGAATCTGGTTTAAACCCAGAGAAGAGTAATGAACATAATCCTATTTATACTGACCCTATCACTTACCCTAAGCATCCTACTAACTGCACTAAACTTCTGACTAGCCCAAATAAACCCAGACTCAGAGAAACTATCCCCCTACGAATGTGGGTTCGATCCCCTAGGGTCCGCTCGACTTCCATTTTCAATTCGATTCTTCCTAGTGGCCATCCTATTCCTCCTATTCGACTTAGAAATTGCCCTACTCCTCCCACTTCCATGAGCTATCCAACTAGAATCCCCTACCACCACCCTAATCTGAACCTCCTTCCTCCTCATCCTCTTAACATTAGGGCTAATCTATGAATGAATACAAGGCGGATTAGAATGAGCAGAATAACAGAAAGTTAGTCTAACCAAGACGGTTGATTTCGACTCAACAAATTATAGCTCACACCCTATAACTTTCTTCATGTCCTACCTCCACCTCAGCTTCTACTCAGCCTTCACCCTAAGCAGCCTAGGACTAGCTTTCCATCGCACTCACCTAATTTCAGCCCTTCTATGCTTGGAGAGCATAATACTGTCCATGTATGTAGCACTTGCCATATGGCCCATCCAAATACAATCACCATCCTCTACCATCCTACCAATTATCATACTCACATTTTCCGCCTGCGAAGCAGGCACAGGTCTAGCCCTACTGGTAGCCTCTACCCGAACACACGGCTCAGACCACCTACACAACTTTAACCTCCTACAATGCTAAAAATCATCATCCCTACCGCAACACTCCTACCCCTTACTCTAATCTCTCCTCTAAAACACTTATGAACTAACATCACACTACACAGCCTACTCATTGCCACTGTAAGCCTACAATGACTGACACCAACATACTACCCAAACAAAGGCTTAACCCCCTGAACATCAATCGACCAAATCTCCTCCCCCCTTCTAGTCCTCTCATGCTGACTCCTACCCCTCATAATTATAGCAAGCCAAAACCACCTAGAACAAGAACCCACCACCCGCAAACGAATCTTCGCCACAACAGTAATCTTAGCTCAACTGTCCATTCTCTTAGCCTTCTCAGCTTCAGAGCTAATACTCTTCTACATTGCATTCGAAGCGACCCTCATCCCCACCCTTATCCTCATTACACGATGAGGAAACCAACCAGAACGACTAAACGCTGGCATTTACCTCCTATTCTATACACTAGCCAGCTCTCTCCCCCTACTAATCGCCATCCTACACCTACAAAACCAAATTGGAACTCTCTACCTCCCCATACTTAAACTATCACACCCCACACTAAACTCCTCTTGATCCGGACTAATTGCAAGCCTCGCACTTCTACTAGCCTTCATGGTCAAAGCCCCCCTATACGGACTGCACCTATGACTTCCCAAAGCCCACGTAGAAGCCCCTATCGCCGGCTCCATACTTCTAGCTGCCCTACTACTAAAACTAGGAGGTTACGGCATCATACGAGTCACAATTCTAGTAAACCCAACATCAAACAACCTACACTACCCATTCATCACCCTAGCCCTATGAGGAGCACTAATAACTAGCGCAATCTGCCTACGCCAAATTGACCTAAAATCACTAATTGCTTACTCCTCTGTCAGCCACATAGGCCTAGTCGTAGCCGCAACCATAATCCAAACCCAATGAGCATTCTCAGGGGCAATAATCCTAATGATCTCACACGGCCTAACCTCCTCAATACTATTCTGCCTAGCTAACACCAACTATGAACGAACCCACAGCCGAATCCTCCTACTCACACGAGGACTCCAACCCCTACTACCACTCATAGCAATCTGATGACTCCTAGCAAACCTAACAAACATAGCCCTTCCCCCAACAACCAACCTCATAGCAGAACTAACCATCGTCATCGCTCTATTCAACTGATCTGCCTTCACAATCATCCTAACGGGTATAGCAATCCTTCTCACCGCCTCCTACACCCTGTACATACTAACAATAACACAACGAGGCACACTCCCCTCCCACATCACCTCCATCCAAAACTCCTCTACCCGGGAACACCTCCTTATAGCCCTCCACATGATCCCGATACTACTCCTAATCCTCAAACCCGAACTAATCTCTGGTATCCCCGCATGCAAGTATAGTTTTAACCAAAACATTAGACTGTGATCCTAAAGATAGAAGTTAAACCCTTCTTACCTGCCGAGGGGAGGTCGAACCAACGAGAACTGCTAATTCTTGAATCTGAGCATAAAACCTCAGTCCCCTTGCTTTCAAAGGATAACAGTAATCCAATGGTCTTAGGAGCCATCCATCTTGGTGCAAATCCAAGTGAAAGTAATGGACCTATCTATGATCCTAAACACATTCATACTCCTAACCCTAACAACCCTATCCTTCCCCATCTTACTCCCCCTACTCCTTCCTAACTTCAAAAATACCCCCAACTCCATCACAAACACAGTTAAAGCCTCATTCCTAATTAGCTTAATCCCCATAACTATCCACATCTACACAGGGACAGAAAGCCTAACCTCCCTATGAGAATGAAAATTCATCATGAACTTCAAAATCCCTATCAGCCTAAAAATAGACTTCTACTCCCTCACCTTCTTCCCAATCGCACTATTCGTCTCATGATCAATCCTACAGTTTGCAACGTGGTACATAGCCTCGGATCCCTACATCACAAAATTCTTCACCCACCTACTATTCTTCCTAATAGCAATACTCATCCTAATCATCGCCAACAATCTATTCGTTCTGTTCATCGGTTGAGAAGGAGTCGGGATCATATCCTTCCTACTGATCAGCTGATGACACGGCCGAGCAGAAGCCAACACTGCCGCCCTACAAGCCGTACTGTACAATCGAGTAGGCGATATCGGCCTTATCCTTTGCATAGCATGATTAGCATCCGCCATGAACACCTGAGAGATCCAACAGCTCCCATCCCCTGCCCAAACCCCAACACTACCTCTCCTAGGCCTAATCCTAGCCGCAACCGGAAAATCCGCCCAATTCGGCCTACACCCCTGACTCCCAGCCGCCATAGAAGGACCCACCCCTGTATCCGCCCTACTTCATTCCAGCACAATAGTAGTAGCCGGTATCTTCCTCCTAATCCGAACCCACCCACTATTCAACAACAACCCAACTGCCTTAACCCTCTGCCTCTGCCTAGGAGCCCTATCTACCCTGTTTGCAGCCACATGTGCCCTCACCCAAAACGACATCAAAAAGATCATCGCCTTCTCCACCTCAAGCCAGCTAGGCTTAATAATAGTCACAATCGGACTGAACCTCCCCGAACTCGCCTTCCTCCATATCTCAACCCACGCATTCTTCAAAGCTATACTTTTCCTATGCTCAGGATCCATCATCCACAACCTAAACGGTGAACAAGACATCCGAAAAATAGGAGGACTCCAAAAAATAATACCAACTACCACCTCATGTCTAACCATCGGAAACCTAGCCCTAATAGGAACCCCCTTCCTAGCAGGATTCTACTCAAAAGACCAAATCATCGAAAGCCTAAACACCTCCTACCTAAACACCTGAGCCCTAATTCTAACCCTACTAGCCACATCATTCACCGCAGTGTACACAATCCGTATAACTGTACTCGTACAAACCGGCTTCGTCCGAATCCCATCCCTGACCCCAATAAACGAAAACAACCCTGCAATCACCTCACCCATCACCCGACTCGCACTAGGAAGCATTACAGCAGGATTCCTGATCACCTCATTCATTATCCCAACAAAAACACCTACAATAACCATACCCCTACACATCAAAATAACAGCCCTAGTAGTAACTGCCCTAGGAATTGCCCTAGCTCTAGAAGTCTCAAAAATAGCCCAAACCCTCCTCCCCACAAAACAAACCACCTTCTCAAACTTCTCTACATCCCTAGGATACTTCAACCCCTTGACCCACCGCCTAAGCACGTCCAACCTCCTTAACGGAGGACAAAACATCGCCTCTCACCTGATCGACCTATCCTGATATAAGATCCTAGGACCAGAAGGACTAGCCAACCTACAAATAGCAGCAGCCAAAACCGCCACCTCCCTCCACTCAGGCCTAATCAAAGCCTACCTAGGAACTTTCGCCCTCTCCATCATTATCATCCTTATTTCCTCATACAGAAACCTAATGGCCCTCAATCTTCGTAAAAACCACCAAATCCTAAAAATCATCAATAACGCCCTGATTGACCTGCCCACACCACCAAACATCTCAACATGATGAAACTTCGGGTCTCTACTAGGCATTTGCTTAATTACTCAAATCGTTACCGGTCTTCTGCTTGCCACACACTACACAGCAGATACCAACCTAGCTTTCTCCTCCGTAGCCCACATATGCCGCGACGTACAATTCGGCTGACTAATCCGTAATCTACATGCAAACGGAGCCTCCTTCTTCTTCATCTGCATCTACCTACACATCGGCCGAGGAATCTACTACGGCTCATACTTAAACAAAGAAACCTGAAACATCGGAGTAATTCTCCTCTTAACCCTTATAGCAACTGCCTTCGTAGGCTATGTACTGCCATGAGGACAAATATCATTCTGAGGAGCTACAGTAATCACAAATCTATTCTCAGCAATCCCCTACATTGGACAAACACTAGTAGAATGAGCCTGAGGGGGGTTCTCCGTAGACAACCCAACACTCACTCGATTCTTCGCTCTTCACTTCCTCCTTCCCTTCGTAATCGTAGGCCTCACACTAGTTCACCTCACCTTCCTACACGAAACAGGATCAAACAACCCAACAGGAGTCCCTTCAGACTGCGACAAAATTCCATTCCACCCATACTACACCGTAAAAGACATTCTAGGATTCGCACTGATAATCTCCCTACTCGTCTCCCTAGCATTATTCTCCCCCAACCTACTAGGAGACCCAGAAAACTTCACACCAGCCAACCCTCTGGTGACACCCCCTCACATCAAACCCGAATGATACTTCCTATTCGCTTATGCCATCCTACGATCCATCCCAAACAAACTAGGAGGTGTACTAGCCCTAGCCGCCTCAATCCTCGTACTATTCCTAATACCTCTACTCCACACATCAAAACTACGATCAATAACCTTCCGCCCTATCTCCCAAATCCTATTCTGAGCCCTAGTTGCAAACGTCCTCATTCTAACATGAGTGGGAAGCCAACCAGTAGAGCACCCGTTCATCATCATCGGCCAACTAGCCTCATTCACCTACTTCACTATCATTCTAGTCCTTTTCCCAATCGCAGCTGCATTAGAGAACAAACTTCTAAAACTCTAATCAACTCTAATAGTTTATTAAAACATTGGTCTTGTAAGCCAAAGATTGAAGACTAAACCCCTTCTTAGAGTTACACCACACCCTAGCCCACTATCAGGAAGAAAGGACTTAAACCTTCATCACCAACTCCCAAAGCTGGCATTTTAACCTAAACTACTCCCTGACCCCTCCCCTAAACAGCCCGAATCGCCCCCCGAGACAATCCCCGCACAAGCTCTAACACAACAAACAAAGTCAACAACAACCCCCACCCACCAATCAAAAGCAATCCCACCCCCTCCGAATAAAGAACAGCTACCCCACTAAAATCCGACCGAACAGACAACAACCCCCCGCTATTGACCGTACCCTCCCCTCCCAACAGCCCCAACACACCTCCTATAACAAACCCCACCAACACAACAAACCCTATCCCAAAACCATAACCAACAACCCCTCAATTCACCCAGGACTCTGGATAAGGGTCCGCCGCCAACGAAACCGAATAAACAAACACCACCAGCATCCCCCCTAAATAAACCATTACAAGCACCAAAGACACGAAAGAAACACCCAAACTAACCAACCAACCACACCCTGCAACAGCTGCAACTACCAACCCTAAAACCCCATAGTAAGGAGACGGATTAGACGCAACTGCCAAACCCCCCAAAGCAAAACACACCCCTAAAAACAGAACGAACTCTATCATAAGTTCCTGCCCGGCCTTTCTCCGAGATCTATGGCCTGAAAAACCATCGTTAAAAAATTTAACTACAAGAAC